AATAAAAAATACTATTATTTTGAAAATATAGAATCTTCAAAATCTAAAAAATGAGAATATGTCTATTAGTATTACTAAACATATTCTCATTTTTTAGATTTTATTTATGGATTATGGAACAGATATATCAATATGCGTGGATAATACCCTTCCTTCCACTGCCAGTCCCTATGTTAATAGGGCTGGGACTTCTTCTTTTTCCAATAGCAACAAAAAGCCTTCGTCGTATGTGGGCTTTTCAGAGTATTTTATTGTTAAGTATAGTCATGATTTTTTCGATGAATCTCTCTATTCGGCAAATAAAGAATTGTTTTATCTATCAACATGTCTGGTCTTGGATCATCAATAATGATTTTTCGTTAGAATTTGGTTACTTGATTGATCCACTTACTACTATTATGTCAATTTTAATCACTACTGTCGGAATTCTGGTTCTTGTTTATAGTGATAATTATATGGCTCATGATCAAGGATATTTAAGATTTTTTGCTTACATGAGTTTTTTCAGTAGTTCTATGTTGGGATTAGTTACTAGTTCTAATTTGATACAAATTTATATTTTTTGGGAATTGGTTGGAATATGCTCCTATCTATTGATAGGATTTTGGTTCACACGACCTGTTGCAGCAAATGCTTGTCAAAAAGCGTTTGTAACTAATCGTGTTGGGGATTTTGGTTTATTACTAGGAATTTTAGGTTTTTATTGGGTAACCGGCAGTTTCGAATTTAGAGATTTATTCGAAATATTTAATAACTTAATTTCTAACAATAAGGTCCATTTTTTATTTGTTACTTTGTGTGCTGTTCTATTATTTGGCGGCGCAGTTGCGAAATCTGCACAATTTCCTCTTCATATATGGTTACCCGATGCAATGGAGGGTCCTACTCCGATTTCCGCCCTTATACACGCTGCTACTATGGTAGCCGCGGGAGTTTTTCTTGTAGCCCGCCTTCTTCCTCTTTTCATACTCATACCTCCCATAATGAATTTCATCTCGTTAATTGGGTTATTAACTGTATTTTTAGGAGCTACTTTAGCTCTTGCTCAAAAAGATATTAAGAGAGGATTAGCCTATTCCACAATGTCTCAATTGGGGTATATGATGTTAGCTCTAGGTATGGGATCTTATCGCAGTGCTTTATTCCATTTGATTACTCACGCTTATTCGAAAGCATTATTGTTTTTAGGATCGGGATCCATTATTCATTCAATGGAAACTCTTGTTGGGTATTCTCCAAATAAAAGTCAGAATATGGTTCTTATGGGAGGTTTAACAAAACACGTGCCGATTACCAAAACTTCTTTTTTCTTAGGTACACTCTCTCTTTGTGGTATTCCACCTCTTGCTTGTTTTTGGTCCAAGGATGAAATCCTTAATGATAGTTGGTTGTATTCACCAATTTTCGCACTAATCGCTTGGTCTACAGCGGGATTAACCGCATTTTATATGTTTCGGATCTATTTACTTACTTTTGAAGGACACTTAAACGCCAATTTTCAAAATTACAGTGGAAAAAAAAATACACCCTTCTATTCAATATCTCTATGGGGTAAAGAGGGTTCAAAAAAGATTAACAAAAATTTTTGTTTGTTAACCTTATTAATAATGAATAATACTGAAAGTGCTTCTTTTTCTTCAAAAAAGACATATCGACTTGATGAAAATGTAAGAAATATGACAGAACCTTTTATTACTATGACTTCTTTTGGGAATAAGAAGTCTTATTTATATCCTTATGAATCGGAGAATACTATGTTATTCTCTATACTTGTATTGGTTTTATTTACTTTGTTCATTGGATTCCTAGGAATTCCTTTCAATTTCAATCAAGAAGGAATAAATTTAGATATATTATCAAAATGGTTAACCCCCTATATAAACCTTTTACACCCAAATTTGAAAAATGCAATTGATTGGTATGAATTTGCAAAAGATGCTATTTTTTCAGTCAGTATAGCCTATTTTGGAATCCTTATAGCGTCCTTTTTATATAAACCTGCTTATTCATCTTTGCAAAATTTGGACTTAATGAATTTTTTTGTTAAAAGAGGCTCGAATAGAATTCTTTCAGATAAAATGATAAACGGTCTATATGTTTGGTCATATAATCGTGGTTACATAGATGCTTTTTATGCAACATCTTTAACAGGAGGTATAAGAGGATTGGCGGAATTGACTCATTTTTTTGATAGGCGAGTAATTGATGGAATTACGAATGGGGTTGGTATTATGAATTTCTTTGTAGGAGAGGGTATCAAATCTATTGGGGGCGGGCGTATTTCTTCTTATCTTTTCTTATATTTATCTTATGTATCCATTTTTATATTAATTTACTACTTATTTCTTTTGGAATCTATAAGAAAAATCTTTGGTTTGTAATTTTATACTAAAGATAATATTTTATATTTATATAGTAATATAATAATATAAATAATAGGAAAGAATGATTTGTTTTGAACAATAGATGTCTTTCACATCCAACTAAAACAATGAATAACCTCTTCATTTTTATTTTCAATGGCAGTTCCAAAAAAACGTACTTCTATATCAAAAAAGCGGATTCGTAAAACTATTTGGAAGGCGAAAGCATATTGGTCCGCGTTAAAAGCTTTGTCATTAGGGAAATCCCTTTCTACGGGGAATTCTAAAAGTTTTTTGTACGACAAATTACAAATTACTAAGTCATAAAACATTGGAATAAACCAAATTGATTTGACTCAAAAAAGGTCTCATTTCAAAAAAGAGTCTCATTTCATTGTTCATCTAAATCTAAAAATAAAGAAGAATTTTCATTCCCTATTTATTGGCCGAAAACAAAATAATAGGGAATGGAAGTAGAATCAAAATGCTTCTGTTTACTAAATTAGAACTTAGAACAAGGATGTTTTTGAAAAAAGAATAAAGACAAGATCCAAGATTTTACTTTTCTTTTTAGTAGATTTTCTCATTTCGAGAACAGGGTCTTATTTTTTCCCATCAAACTATTTGTCTATACTAAGAAAAATAGATTTCTCTAAATCTATATCTATTTAGAAGGGGGTATGTAAGATTCTTAGTTAAAATGAAAGGAATTGGTGAAACTAATTGATTCCATTTTGATAACCTTTTGTATAGTATAACTTTAGGATTTTTTTGTGTTCATTGAAAAATTTTTTGTTTCAAATTTGAGAAATCGGATAAATGAGAAAGAATTCATTAAAAAAAGCCTTTTTTGTTCTACCCCTACTAGCTAGAAGATAGAAGCGTCTAGTTACAACAATTTGATTCCAGGAGAGAGAACATAAACTACACCAAAGTCCTAAGGGAAGAAAAAATGGGAAGAAATCAAATGAACACCCTAAATGCAAATAAGGAGCCTTCCAATCTTATTTGAACGAATTTGAACTCATCGCATCCTGTTTTATCTTTCCTAAAACCTAAAAAAGATTGCATTTATTTTCTTTCTTCAATCTTGACGATTGAATATGAATAGGCTATTATGAATTCTAGCAAGCCGCTATGGTGAAATCGGTAGACACGCTGCTCTTAGGAAGCAGTGCTAGAGCATCTCGGTTCGAATCCGAGTAGCGGCAGGCCATCTTCTAAAAGAGATACAATAGATCCTATAATAAAAATAAATAATAAAAATCAATTCAATTCTTGATTTCTATTTCCTAATTAATGGAATGGATTCCTCTTTTTTATGATATTTTCAATTTTAGAGCATATCTTAACTCATATTTCCTTTTCGATCGTTTCCATTGTAATTACAATTCATTTGATAACCTTATTCGTCGATAAAATGAAAAAACTATATGATTCGTCAGAAAAGGGCGTGATAGCGACCTTTTTCTGTATAACGGGATTATTAGTCACTCGTTGGATCTATTCAGCACATTTCCCACTAAGTGATTTATATGAATCATTAATCTTTCTTTCATGGAGTTTCTCAGTTATTCATATAGTTCCCTATTTCAAAAAAAAGAAAGAAAGTTTAAGCACAATAACTGCGTCAAGTGCGATTTTTACTCAAGGTTTTGCTACTTCGGGTATTTTAACTGAAATACATCCATCTACACTATTAGTACCTGCTCTTCAATCCGAGTGGTTAATAATGCACGTAAGTATGATGATATTGGGCTATGCAGCTCTTCTATGTGGATCTTTATTTTCAGTAGCACTTCTAGTCATTACTTTGCGAAAAAAGAAAAACCTTTTTTGTAAAAGTAATCGTTTATTAAACGAGCCATTTTCTTTTGGTAAAATTCAATATCAATATATGAATGAAAGAAGAGATGTTTTACCAAATACTTCTGTTTTTTCTGCTCAAAATTATTACAGATGGCAATTGATTCAACAATTGGATTATTGGAGTTATCGTGTAATTAGTCTAGGCTTTCTCTTTTTAACCATAGGTATTCTTTCGGGAGCAGTATGGGCTAATGAAGCATGGGGGTCGTATTGGAATTGGGACCCAAAGGAAACTTGGGCTTTTATTACTTGGATTATATTTGCGATTTATTTACATACTCGAACAAATCAAAAGGTAGAGGGTGCAAATTCCGCAATTGTGGCGTCTATAGGATTTTTTCTAATTTGGATATGCTATTTTGGAGTCAATTTATTAGGAATAGGACTACATAGTTATGGTTCGTTTACATTAATGTCTAATTGAATTCAAGAAAGTTTTTTTTACAAATACAAAGAGAGTAGAGTGTATATAAAAAAACTTTGTACGAATTGGCGAGAACCTTGTGAATCAAGTAGCATAGTGATTCACAGGGTTCTCACAAAGACCAAAGATATCGGGTTCAAATTTTTTTACTTAATTAAGTAAAGCAACAAGAAAATTAAGATAATAAAAAAGACTTCTTTTTTATTTTTTTTCAGTAACCACCACAAAAATGTTTTAAAATTCATACTATCCCTCCATTAAATTAATACATTAATAATTTATAAATTAATACATTAATAATTTATTCTTTTTTCATTATGTTTTTTATTTCTGTGTTTTCACAG